ACATCATTGGAACAATACAATCATTCAAGAGAAATTATCCATAGAATATATGAACACTATTAATCTACTGAATAAAATCTAATTTTTTAAAATAAAATTTTTATAAAGTATTAAATTTGAATAATGGAATAACACCTATAAATAACTCTATAGAAAATACTATGGAAGGTTATCAATTAATAAAATGTCATCCCAATTAGAATGATTTTTATGGGGCAGAACCCAGTATGTCTTGATCAAGACAACCCCAGTGTCTTGATAACTAGGCAGTTATTAAATAATTGTAAAAAGTATGAATGGGACCCTTTTGAGACAGGATGATCAGAAAGGACCTTTCTGTTGATAAATAAATATTCTTAGCATCCATCACAGAAGCCAGGAAGTAGAAACTCTAGAAATACGAAGTAGAAATCATTCAAATCATGAGTATACGTGTGTATACGTGTGTATACGTGTGTATACGTGTGTATACGTGTGTATACGTGTGTATACGTGTGTATACGTGTGTATACGTGTGTATACGTGTGTATACGTGTGTATACGTGTGTATACGTGTGTATACGCCCTCCCCGGGCGCCTCTATATAGGGTGTGTGTATATATATATATTATGTCCTGATTCCATTAATTAAATAATTGCTTTTAATAGTATGTTAGCAAGTAAATAATATTAAGCTAGACAATGCTCTTCTAAGTCTTCTTGAATCGTTATGTCCTGAAACCATTAAGTTATATGTACTCTATCAAGAGAATAAGTACGATAGTAATAACTACTTCGGCCCCCATAGAGAATAAGCCCAGCTACAACTGTATTGACGAAATTAAATGTTAGCGGAGTCATAGCAAGCTCTCCCCCCCAAAAATTAAAAATACCAACCGCATGACACCACAGTTATGTGTCGGCATGGGCTGATTAGTCATTAGTCCATCGAGATGTCTTATTTAAGAGGACCGAGTGGGCGATTTTAGGTGAGATGGCCCTGAAGTAAGAACCAGATGCCAGGTAAAGTGTGAGAATTAGCTACCCCCACGAGTTATGGGCCCGGAGCGAGAAGAGTGACACGTCTCGCAAGGGTTGTTGGTTTCACGTGAGTTGGTTATTAAGAGATAACCTAATGGAGATGATACGCATGTTGGCGTGAAATATTTCACTGTATGTGCTATGTCCAATCAAGGAATTAATGTATTATGTCTAATTAAGCTTTATATATACATGCTTATATGCATGGGGATAAGAATATTATGTACGATATACATAATATGTCTAATGTACTAAATATAATGATTAGTACATGCTTATATGCATGGGGATAAGAATATTATGTACGATATACATAATATGTCTAATGTACTAAATATAATGATTAGTACATGCTTATATGCATGGGGATAAGAATATTATGTACGATTACATAATATGTCTAATGTACTAAATATAATGATTAGTACATGCTTATATGCATGGGGATAAGAATATTATGTACGATGTACATAATATGTCTAATGGACTAGATATAATGGTTAGTACATGTTTGTATGCAGGAAATTTATGTTGTATAAAATATATATATATATATATATATATATGTTGAAAAAAATAGGTGATGTATACGTGGATATGAAACCTATAGAATGTGTTTGTATAAGAGATGTTAGGCAAAATTTTGTTAGGGTGATATATTTATTCAAGGAATAGTTTAAAAGAATATCAGCTTTGGGTGCTGAAGGTGGGGTAATTACTTCTTCCTTGATGTCTTAGGGGGATGTACATCTCCATTTCTGGTTTACAAGACCAGTGTATTAGTTATACTACTAAGGCTCTGCTCTTCATTTTAAAAGTTGATTTTCAATTATGCTTGTAATAGGTATAATTAAAAGGATTAGTGTGAAATAAATTACGGAAGCTAGTTGACCAATCACTACAAATGGATGTTCGACTGGCTGGCCGCCGATTCAAGTTAATGTAAGTAAGTCCGCCACTAAAATTCAGAATAGACATTGGCTTATTGGTCGGAATATTATACTTCGTTGTTTGGCTGTGTGGAGGAGTGGGATAATTGCTAGAATAGCAATTGATAAGACTAGGGCCAAGACTCCTCCGAGTTTATTAGGAATTGATCGTAGAATTGCATAGGCAAATAAGAAATATCATTCTGGTTTGATGTGTGGTGGGGTATTAAGGGGGTTTGCGGGGATGTAGTTGTCTGGGTCTCCTAATATATCTGGGGAGAATAGGACTAGAGAGGTCAAAGCGGTAATTATAATTAAGGCCCCTAAGATATCTTTAATGGTATAATAAGGGTGGAAGGGAATTTTGTCTGTATCTGAGTTCAATCCGGATGGATTGTTTGAGCCGGTCTCGTGTAAGAATAAGAGATGTACTCCTGCGAGTGCGGCCACAATGAAGGGGAGAATGAAGTGAAATGCAAAGAAGCGAGTTAAAGTAGCTTTATCGACGGAGAAGCCCCCTCAGATTCATTCTACAAGGTTGGTACCAATGTAAGGGATAGCTGAAAGTAGGTTAGTAATAACTGTTGCGCCTCAGAATGATATTTGGCCTCAAGGAAGAACATACCCTATAAAGGCAGTAGCTATGACTGCAAATAAGAGTAGAACACCAATGTTTCATGTTTCAAGATATATATAAGAGCCATAGTAGAGTCCTCGGCCCACGTGAAGGAATAGGCAAATGAAAAATATGGAGGCTCCGTTGGCGTGAAGATATCGAATTAGTCAACCATAATTTACATCTCGGCAGATATGTGTAACGGAGGAGAAGGCTGTTATGGTGTCTGATGTGTAGTGTATAGCTAGAAATAGTCCGGTTAAGATTTGTGCAATTAAGCAAATTCCTAGTAGGGAGCCAAAATTTCATCATGATGAAATGTTTGAAGGTGCTGGGAGGTCAATGAAAGAGCTGTTAACAATTTTTATTAGTGGATGAGTTTTTCGGATATTATTCATAAGGTTTCTGTAGTTGAAAAACAACGATGATTTTTCATGTCATAGGTCGTGGTTAAGTCCATGTGGAAATTATGATGACATATATTGTGACTATTTTGAGCACTATTTTTGTGGTTAGTTTCGTAGGGTTTTCTTCAAAACCCTCACCTATTTATGGGGGTGTTGGGTTAATTATTAGTGGTGGGATTGGTTGTGGAATTGTGTTAAATTATGGTGGTTCATTTTTAGGATTAATAGTGTTTTTAATTTATTTAGGAGGGATGTTGGTTGTGTTTGGTTATACTACGGCAATAGCTATGGAGGAATACCCTGAGGTATGGTCTTCTAATTCTACTGTTCTATTAACATTAATTTTAGGTGTTATGGGGGAATTACTGTTAATTATTTATACAACGTTAGAGGAAGATATTAAGCTAGAAGTTGTATTAAGTTTTCATGGGGAAGGTGATTGATATCTTTATGATACTGGTGATACAGGGTTTTTTAGTGAAGAGCCTATGAGTATTGCGGCATTGTACAGTTATGGGTTTTGACTTGTAATTGTATCAGGGTGATCCTTAGTAACATGCATTGTTGTAGTAATAGAGATTACGCGAGGAAATTAAAAATTGTGAGGCTGATTGAGAGAGTAACTGAAAAAGAAAGGAAATATGATTTAATAAGTCCTTTTTGACTAGAAACTGCGGTAGAGTAGATTTTTTGAATGTTAGAGATAAGTTTGGGTAATGATATCTCTATTCAGGTAGAGTCTAGAACTATTGAGGCTAGCGTTTGGCTTATTAGTAAGCTGGTAAATGGGATAAGGCGGTGAATTGTGTTAGGAAAATAACCAAGCATATTTGAGAAGTTATGGTAATTTTGAGTTGGAGACAATTTTAAGTTTTGTGTTAGTATGCTAAGTTCTAGGGCTAAGATAAAGCCTGTTAGAGTAACTAGTAAAGCAGTAAGTTTTAAGTATGTTGGTATGGTTATTTGTGGTGTTGTTATCGGGGGTAAGTTTAGTGAGATTAAAAATCCAGCGAAAATGCTTCCAATTAATAAACGTTTAATAGGATTAATCAGGAGAGGGTTATTTTCATTGATTGAGATTAAAGTATTGAATCGTGGCTGTCCAAGTAACACATAATATAAAATGCGGGTACTGTAAACGGCTGTTAGGGTGGTTGCAATTAGTGTAATTAGAAGGGCTCAGGCGTTGGTATACGACGTGTTAGCAGTTTCGATGATTAGGTCTTTTGAATAAAAGCCTGTTAAGAATGGGGTACCTGTTAATGCTAGGCTACCAATAATAAGGGATGTGGTGGTAAATGGTATAGCTTTAAATAGACCACCTATTTTTCGGATGTCTTGTTCATCATTTAGGCTATGAATAATTGAACCGGAGCATATGAACAACATAGCTTTAAAGAATGCGTGAGTACAGATGTGTAGGAATGCTAGGTGTGGTTGATTGATTCCAATTGTTACTATTATTAAGCCTAATTGACTGGATGTTGAAAAGGCTACAATTTTTTTAATATCGTTTTGGGTGAGGGCGCAGATAGCTGCAAATAGTGTTGTTAGGGCACCTAGTGATAGGATTAGTGTTTTAGCTAAATCGTTATTTTCTACTAGGGGATGGAATCGGATAAGGAGAAAAACACCAGCAACAACTATAGTACTTGAGTGGAGTAATGCTGAAACGGGTGTTGGGCCTTCTATTGCGGAGGGTAGTCAAGGGTGTAATCCAAATTGAGCTGATTTTCCTGTGGCAGCTAGAATTAGGCCTAATAATGGTAAGTTGTTGTGGCTAGAGTCGGTTAAGAAGATTTGATGTAGTTCTCAGGAATTTGAATAGGTTATGAATCATGCTATTGCTAGAATAAAACCGACGTCTCCAATACGATTATAGAGGATGGCTTGTAGGGCAGCGGTGTTTGCGTCTGCACGACCGTATCACCATCCGATTAGAAGAAATGACATGATTCCTACTCCTTCCCAACCAATAAATAATTGAAATAAATTGTTGGCGGTAACTAGAATCATTATTGTAATTAAAAATATTAAAAGATATTTAAAGAAGCGGTTAATATTAGGGTCTGAATGTATATATCATATGGAAAACTCTAAAATAGACCAAGTGACGAATAGAGCGACTGGGACGAAAAGTAGTGAAAAATAATCTAATTTAAAGCTTATAGATAATTTGATTGTTTGGAGAGTTATTCAATGATAACTAGAAATGATTGCTTCGTGGCCGGAGTTAATGAATAAGAGAGTAGGGATCAAGCTAATAAAGAATGCGTAAGAAATAGCTATTTTTACATAATATGGGTATTTGTCAGTTTTATAGATAGGAAGAAGAGTTATTGCTACTGGTAACAGTAATACTAATAGTGTAGTTAGCATGAAAGTTAGGAAGCAGTTAATTACTTTTATTTGGAGTTGCACCAATTTTTTGGTTCCTAAGACCAACGGATAACTTCTATCCTTTAAAAGTGAAAAAGCCATGCGTTTAAGCATGGAAGCATGAATTAGCAGTTCTTGCAGTCTTTCTCGGTAAATAAGAAGATATTAGCTTCTATTATTAGATTCACAATCTAATGTTTTTATTAAACTATATTTACAAAATGTGGGCCCTAAGATAAGTTTAGGGTTAAATGTGAGAAGGAGTAAGGGTAACATGTGTAGGGTTATTAGAGCATTTTCCCGTGTAAATGACGGATTAATTGTTTGAATATGTTGGGGATACTTTCCTCGTTGAGTTATAATTAGTATATATAAGGAATATAGGGCTGTGATTACTACATTTAGTCCTGTTAATAATATTGTAGTATATGATCAAGAAAATGAAGAAAGAATTACAAATAGTTCCCCAATTAGATTGATTGTTGGTGGTAGAGCTAGATTAGTTAAGGTGCCTAGGAGCCATCAGGCGGCCATAATTGGTAAAATTGTTTGTAGTCCTCGTGCTAAAATTATAGTACGACTGTGAATGCGTTCGTAGTTAGTATTAGCTAAGCAAAATAATATTGATGAAGTTAGGCCATGAGCAATTATTAGGGCTGTTGCGCCTATAAAGCTTCAGGGAGTTTGAATAAGGATAGCTACGATTACCAAGGCTATATGGCTCACGGAAGAATAAGCAATAAGAGATTTAAGGTCTGTTTGGCGTAAACAAATAGAACTAGTTATAACTATACCCCATAAGGATAAGATTATAAAAGGGAATAATATAAACTCTGTTAAAGGGTCTAGTAAAGTTGTAATGCGTATTATACCATAGCTTCCAAGTTTTAGAAGAACTGCTGCTAGTACTATTGAGCCGGCAACAGGGGCTTCAACATGGGCTTTTGGTAGCCACAAGTGAAGCCCATATAATGGTATTTTTACTATGAATGCTATTATGCATGCTAGTCATAAAAAATCATTCGATCAAGAGTTTAAAATATTTTGAGTTCAAATATGGGTAGTAGAGATGTTAAGTGTACCTAATAGATTTTGAATATAAAGGAGGGCAACTAATAAGGGAAGGGAGCCAATTAGTGTATAGAATAAAAAATATAGTCCAGCGTTTAAACGTTCTGTTTGGTTTCCTCATCGAGTAATGAGAATTAAGGTGGGGACAAGGGTGGCTTCAAATAGAATATAGAATAAGATTAGTTCTGTGGCAGAGAATGTTATGATAAGAAAGATTTGGAGTAAAATTAGTATCGAAATATATGTTTTTTTCCGCACTTCTGTATCGTTTATAAGATGATTTTGACTGGCTATAATTATTAGTGGAAGGAGTCATGTTGTTAGCACAAGGAGGGGGGTGGAGAGTGAGTCAGAATAGAAAGTTGTAGAGAAGTAAAGGGCATTATTATCTGGTTGATTGAAGAGATTTAAGGTTATTAGGGCAATTAATAAACTATATGAGGTTGTGTTAATTCAGATAGTTTTTTTATTGCTTAATCAAGTAAGGGGAATTATTATAATGGAAGGAATAATAAGTTTTAACATTGTAATAAATTTAAGTTTTGGACAAAGTCAGCGCCGTAGGTGTTTGATACTATAACTAATAAGGATAGACCAACAGCGGCTTCACATGCAGCGAATACTAAGAGCACAATAGGTAATATATTTGCTAGTGTGAAGTGTGTAGTTAAAATTGTTATTGCCCCTAGAGTAAAAAGTGCTAGTATTATTCCTTCTAAGCATAGTAGAGATGATATTAGATGGGTTCGGTATATTAAAAGTCCTAATATGGAAATGGAAAATGCGAGGGCGGTGTTTATATAGACTAGAGACATTTGATAATTATGAAATTAATCATAATTTAATGAGTCGAAATCATTTGTTTTTATTAAACTAATTATCATATTCAGTTCATTCAAGGCCTTGATGTAATCATTCATAGGCTAAGCTCATAGCAAGCAGGAAAATAAGGGCTAGGGCTATGATAGCTATTATATTTAAATTATTTGTTTGGGAGGCTCATGGAAGGGGAAGTAGTAGAGCGATTTCTAGATCAAATAATAGGAATGTAATGGCAATTAAGAAAAATTTTATAGAAAAAGGAAGGCGTGCAGAACCTATTGGATCAAAACCACATTCGTAGGGACTTGCTTTTTCTGAGTAGATATTTAGTTGGGGTAATCAGAATGCGATTGTTACAAGTAATGAAGCTAATAGGATGTTTGTTGACAAGGCAAGGAATAGATTGATTACTCCCTCTCGGAGTTGACCGAGACTAATTGATTGGAAGTCAATTGTACTAATAATACTAAGAGAGTATGAGCCTCATCAGTAAATTGATACATATAGGAATAGTCAGACTACGTCTACGAAATGCCAGTATCATGCTGCTGCCTCAAAACCGAAATGATGTTTTGATGTAAAATGAAAATTGAGTTGGCGCAAGAGACAGACCATTAGGAATGTAGAGCCAATGATTACATGGAAACCATGAAATCCTGTAGATATAAAAAATGTAGAGCCATAAATTCCATCTGAGATAGTAAACGGTGCTTCATAGTATTCTGCTGCTTGCAGCAGTGTGAAATATACACCTAGGGCAATTGTGATAAGGAGAGCTTGAATTGTATGTTTTCGGTTTCCTTCTATTAAACTGTGGTGTGCCCAGGTAATGGAAACACCTGAGGCTAATAGGACAGACGTATTAAGTAAAGGGACTTCTAAGGGGTTTAGGGGTTTAATACCAGCGGGGGGTCAATAACCTCCGAGTTCGTGTGTAGGGGCTAGACTTGAGTGATAAAAGGCTCAAAAAAATCCTGCGAAGAAAAATACTTCTGATACGATGAAAAGGATTATTCCGTAACGTAAGCCTTTTTGGACAATTGGCGTGTGATGGCCTTGAAAGGTCCCTTCTCGGACTACATCACGCCATCATTGGTATATAGTAAGCATATTACCTAATAATCCTATTATTATAAGGTTAGTAGAGTTGAAATGGAATCATATCACTAGGCCAGATGTTAATAGTAAGGCTGATAAAGCGCCAGTTAATGGTCAAGGGCTGGGATTAACTATATGATAAGCATGAGTTTGGTGGGTCATTAGGTATTATCATGCAGATAGAGACTAACTAATAATGTAAAAACATAGGCTTGAATTAAAGCTACTGCAAATTCAAGGATAGTTAATATTATTAAAATAATAAATGTAATGAGTGCGGTAATTGGGCTAATATTTGATAATACTAGTGTAGCTCCTCCAATTAAATGAATAAGAAGATGTCCGGCTGTAATGTTGGCTGTAAGTCGCACAGCTAACGCTATGGGTTGGATAAATAAACTGATAGTTTCGATAATAATTAATATAGGAATTAAGGGCAGGGGAGTTCCCTGAGGTAAAAAATGGGCTAGTGATGCCTTGGTTTTATATCGGAATCCAGTAATTACCGCCCCGGCTCATAGGGGAATTGCTATACCAAGATTTATGGAGAGTTGGGTAGTTGGGGTAAAAGAGTGGGGTAATAGTCCTAATAAATTTGTTGAGCCAATAAATAAAATTAATGATATAAGTATAAGTGTTCATGTTTGGCCTTTTTGGTTATGAATAGTTATTATTTGTTTTGATGTTAGTTGAATTAGTCATTGTTGAATAGCGGTTAGTCGATTTGTAATAAGTCGATTAGGAATAGGAAATATAATACTAGGAAATATAATAATTAAGATAACAATGGGAAGACCTATTATTGTTGGGGTAGCGAAAGAGGCGAATAGATTTTCGTTCATTTAAAATCTCAAGGGGTATTTTGTTTAAAGGATTTTAATAATTTAGGCTCAGGCATATTAGGGTATATGAATTTTGAAATTTTTAATTGAAATAAGATAAATAACGTTAAGAGTATAGAAATAATTGTAATAAATCATGTTGAAGTGTCAAGTTGTGGCATTTCATTAAGGAGAGATTTGAGCTCTCATTCTTTAACTTAAAAGGTTAACGCTACTGTAGCTTCTCAATGAAATTAAATTATTGATGCAGATCATTTTTCAAAAGTTTTTAGAGGAACAAGTTCAAGTACAATAGGTATAAAACTATGGTTGGAACCACAGATTTCAGAGCATTGTCCATAATATAGGCCTGGGCGAGTCGCTAGAAGAGTAGTTTGGTTTAGTCGTCCAGGAATAGCGTCGGTTTTTAAACCTAAAGAGGGAACGGCTCATGAATGAAGTACATCTTCAGATGTTACTAATACTCGAATTGTTATCTCTATTGGTAAAACTGCGCGGTTATCTACTTCAAGTAAGCGAAGATCACCAGGCTTTAGTTCGGACGTAGGGATTATATAAGAATCAAAGTTTAATTCATCATAATCAGTATATTCATAGCTCCAATATCATTGATGTCCTACTGTTTTAATGGTTAAAGTGGGATTATTAATTTCGTCTATTATATAAAGAATACGAAGAGAAGGTAGTGCAATTATTACTAAAATAATAGCAGGTAAGATAGTTCAAATTGTTTCCACTGCTTGAGCATCTATTGTGCTAGTATGAGTAAGTTTAGTAGTTAATATAGCAGAAATAATATATAGAACTAAAGAACTAATCAGAAATACAATTATTAATGCATGATCATGAAAGTTTATTAATTCTTCTATAATAGGTGATGTGGCATCTTGTAAGCCTATTTGGAATGGATATGCCATAGAGATATACGGGAGTTTCGCCCGTAACTTAACCTTGACAAAGTTATGTATTATTATACTAATATCTCATTGAGAAAGACATAAAGGTTATGAAGTTGGCTTGAAACCAATTTTAGGGGGTTCAATTCCTTCCTTTCTTATTATTTAGTATTGATATAAACAGGTTCTTCGAAAGTATGATAAGGTGGAGGGCACCCGTATATTCATTCAATGTTTGTTGTAGTTAATTCAACGGAGCAAATTTCTCGTTTTGATGCAAATGCTTCTCAGATTATAAATACTATAATAATGACGGCTGTTAGTGAAATAAAAGACCCTATAGATGAAACGGTATTTCAGGTTGTATAAGCATCTGGATAATCAGAGTATCGGCGGGGTATTCCAGATAGACCTAGGAAGTGTTGAGGGAAAAATGTTATGTTTACACCAATAAATATAATAGCAAAGTGGATTTTAGCTCAAGTTGAGCTAAGAGAATAGCCTGTAAATAAAGGAAATCAATGGACAAAACCGGCAATAATTGCGAATACGGCTCCCATAGACAGGACATAATGGAAATGGGCAACTACATAATATGTATCATGTAATACAATGTCTAAAGATGAATTAGCTAGAACAATTCCAGTTAATCCTCCAACAGTAAAGAGGAAAATAAAGCCCAGAGCTCATAATATGGCAGGGGATCATTTAATGTTTCCTCCATGTAGGGTTGCTAATCAACTAAATACTTTTACTCCGGTAGGAATTGCAATAATTATTGTGGCAGATGTAAAGTAGGCACGTGTATCAACGTCTAAGCCAACAGTAAATATATGGTGAGCTCATACGATAAAGCCTAAAAATCCAATAGATATTATTGCTCATACTATTCCTATATAGCCAAAAGGTTCTTTTTTCCCTGAATAGTAAGTAACTACATGTGAGATAATTCCGAAACCAGGTAAAATAAGAATATAAACTTCTGGGTGACCAAAGAATCAGAATAGATGTTGATAAAGGATAGGATCACCCCCTCCTGCAGGGTCAAAAAAGGTTGTGTTTAGGTTTCGATCAGTTAATAATATAGTAATTCCTGCTGCTAGGACTGGTAAAGATAATAAGAGTAAAACAGCAGTAATTAAGACGGATCAGACAAATAAGGGAGTTTGATATTGCGATAGGGCAGGAGGTTTTATATTAATAATTGTTGTAATAAAATTAATTGAGCCAAGAATAGAGGATACACCTGCTAGATGTAATGAAAAGATTGCTAGGTCTACTGAGGCACCTGCATGGGCTAGGTTTCCGGCTAAAGGAGGATAAACAGTTCAACCTGTTCCTGCCCCAGCTTCGACGGTAGAAGAAGCTAATAACAAGAGGAAAGAAGGTGGTAGAAGTCAAAAGCTTATATTATTTATTCGAGGGAAAGCCATATCAGGAGCTCCAATTATTAAAGGAATTAGTCAATTACCAAAACCACCTATTATAATTGGCATTACTATAAAGAAAATTATAACAAAAGCATGGGCTGTTACGATGACATTATAAATTTGGTCATCACCAAGTAAAGCTCCTGGCTGACCGAGCTCAGCGCGGATTAAAATGCTCAGCGCTGTGCCAGCTATGCCAGCTCAGGCACCAAAAACCATATATAATGTTCCAATATCTTTATGATTAGTGGAAAAGAGTCAGCGAGTTATGAACATAGGTAAAAAAAAAGGGGGGGGGGTAAAATGGCTGAATTAAGCATTAGACTGTAAATCTAAAGATAAAGGTGTAAATCCTTTTTTTACCATCAAGCCCTGTGGTGAAAAATCATATTGAATTGCAAATTCAAAGGAGCAGCTTCAATTCTGCCGGGGCTTCTCCCGCCTACTTTCTCCTTTTTTCAAGGCGGGAGAAGTAGATTGAAGCCAGTTGTTTAGGGTATTTAGCTGTTAACTAAAATTTCGAGGGATTATAGCCCTCCAATCTAGGAAGGATTTAGCTTAATAAAAGTGGTTGATTTGCATTCAATTGATGTAAGATAAAGTCTTGCAGTCCTTAAATTCAGAAGTTAAGTAAATTTACTTGCTTAGAGCTTTGAAGGCTCTTGGTCTGTGTAACCTAAACTTCTAATTTAGCAAAATAAATAAAGGGGTCAGAGGTAAAATTAGGACTGAAATTATAATTAATGGTGATATTATTGGTAAGATGTTTATGTTTTGAAATTGTCATGTGAGTTTTGTATTATTTATTGTGGGAAATATTGTTAAGGTAGTTGAGTATGTAAGGCGTATATAAAAGAATAGATTAAGTAGTGCTAAAATCGCTATTAAGGTTGGGAGAATTACGCTATTATTTTTTGTTAGTTCTTGGATAATTATTCATTTTGGTATGAACCCTGTTAGTGGGGGAAGGCCTCCTAGGGATAAAAGAGTGATTAAAGATGAAACTGTAATAATAGGTGTTTTATTTCAGGTGAGAGATAAAGATAGGGTAGAAGTGGTTGAAGTAAAAATTAATAGTATAAATATTGAGGAAGTTATGAGAATATAAATAAATAAATTTAGGAGGGAGAGGTTGGGGTTATAAGTTAAAATCATTATTATTCAACCTATATGAGCGATGGATGAATATGCTATGATTTTGCGTAGTTGTGTTTGGTTAAGGCCTCCTCAGCCGCCGATTATAATGGATATTAGTGATATTAATAAGAGTAAATTTGTGTTTAATGATGAGTAAGTTTGGTATAGAAGAGATAAAGGAGCAATTTTTTGCCATGTTAAGAGAATTAACCCTGAGTTTAAGGGCACTCCTTGGGTTACTTCTGGAACTCAGAAGTGGAATGGAGCGAGGCCTAGTTTTATTGTGAGGGCAATGGTAATAAGTATAGAGGCGGTGTAATTTTCTATATTTGTAATTGTTCATTGTCCGGAGTATATTAAATTGATGACAATAGCTAATATAAGGATTATGGATGCTGTGGCCTGGGTTAAAAAATATTTGGTTGCTGCTTCTATTGATCGGGGGGAATATTTCTTTATTAGGACTGGTACAATGGCTATCATGTTTATTTCAAAGCCTAATCAAGTTATAAATCAATGCGAGCTTGTTATTACAATAGATGTTCCTAATATAATGGTCCCTAAAAGGATAATAAAAATTACGGGATTGATTAGTAGGGGAAGGTATTAACCGACATTTTCGGGGTATGGGCCCGATAGCTTGAATTAGCTTACCTTACTAGAACTTGGTGTAGAATGGTAGCACGGAGATTTTTGATTTCTCAAGGGTAGGTTCAATTCCTATAATTCTAGAAATAAGAGGGTTTAAACCTCTATGATTTACTCTATCAAAGTAACTCTTTTATCAGACATATTTCTTATGATTGTGGGGGAATGCTTGAAGAAAAAATTGGGAATGCTACGTGTCATATGCAGAGGGCTAAAGTTAAAGGAAGGAAATTTTTTCATAGTAGGTGTATTAGCTGATCATATCGAAATCGAGGGTATGAAGCACGTACTCATAGAAAAGAGGTTGTTAATAGGAGAGCTTTTGTTGTAAAGTTGATTGAATATAGTTCAGGCCAGTGGGGATTGTGTAGTGCTCCTAGGAAAAGAATTGTAGTCAGGATATTTATTATAATAATATTAGCATATTCAGCTAAGAAGAATAATGCGAATGGACCTGCGGCATATTCGACGTTAAAGCCTGAGACTAATTCTGATTCCCCTTCTGTAAGGTCAAAGGGTGCACGGTTAGTTTCTGCTAAAGTAGAAATATATCATATTATGGCCAATGGCCAGGTTGTAAGTAGTAATCATACATATTCTTGTGTAGTAATTAGGTTACTGAGGGAATATGAGCCGCTTATTAATAAGACTGATAAGAGGATAATGGCTAGGGTTACTTCATATGAGATTGTTTGGGCTACTGCTCGTAATGCACCAATTAGTGCGTACTTTGAGTTTGAAGATCATCCGGACCATAAAATTGAATATACGGATAAGCTAGAAACTGCAAGGAGAAATAGGACGCCGAGATTTATATTAATAAGTGAATAAGGTATAGGAAGTGGGAGTCATATAGTTAGGGCTAATGTGAGTGCGAGGATTGGTGCGGCGATGAATATAGATACTGAGGATGTTAATGGGCGTAGGGGTTCTTTAATAAAGAGTTTTACGGCGTCGGCAATAGGTTGAAGGAGGCCATAGGGCCCTACAATGTTAGGTCCTTTTCGTATTTGTATGTATCCAAGAACTTTACGTTCAACTAGAGTTAGGAAAGCAACTGCTAGTAGTACTGGAACAATTAGAATTAGGAGATTAATTATAAACATGTTGTTAGAGAGAGGAATTGAACCTCTGAATATAAAGGTTTAAGTTTTATGCAATTACCGGGCTCTGCCACTCTAACGAATCCTGGTCTAGGATAAAATTTATTAATAGTTATTCAGATTGAGATAGTTTCATCTGTTAGTCTGTGGAAGCGCTCTTTGGAGTAGGCTTCATTTCTCTTGTCCTTTCGTACTGGGAGAAATTTTTAATAGATAGAAACCGACCTGGATTTCTCCGGTCTGAACTCAGATCACGTAGGACTTTAATCGTTGAACAAACGAACCTTTAATAGCTGCTGCACCATTTGGGTGTCCTGATCCAACATCGAGGTCGTAAACCCTATTGTCGATATGAACTCTCAAATAGGATTGCGCTGTTATCCCTAGGGTAACTTGTTTCGTTGATCAATATGATTGGATCAATAAGTTTTATCGCTTTGACGGGTTAGTCTTAACTAAAATTGCTCGGAGGTTTTATTATGCTCCGAGGTCACCCCAACCAAAATTTGTTGTCCAGTTAAAATAATATTATTCCTGTTGGATTAAGTATAAATTTTGTTGGACATTTTAATTTAAGCTCCATAGGGTCTTCTCGTCTTATTTTTTTATTCCCGCCTCTTCACGGGAAGGTCAATTTCACTGATTGAAAGTAAGAGACAGTTAAACCCTCGTGGGGCCATTCATACAAGTCCCTAATTAAGGAACAAATGATTATGCTACCTTTGCACGGTCAGGATACCGCGGCCGTTAAACTAATGTCACTGGGCAGGCAGTGCCTCTAATACTGGTAATGCTAGAGGTGATGTTTTTGGTAAACAGGCGGGGTTTATGTTTGCCGAGTTCCTTCTACTTCTTTTAATCTTTCCTTATGTTCACTCCGGTGTTGGGTTAACAATGTTATAGTAAATTATTAATTTGATGTGCAGGTTTATTAAATTGTTAACTATCAGTTGGGATTCGGGCTGATATACACGTGTGTATGGAGATAAAAATCTTGTTACTCATTTTAACAGTATTTCTTCTACAGATAGGTAGAATGATCCAGTAGTTATGATTAGGAGTTAATATAATTTTTTGAATTAAATATAAATTTTATTGTTGAGCTTGAACGCTTTCTTAATTGATGGCTGCTTTTAGGCCAACTATGGTAATTATGTAAATTTACTCACTAATTAAGGTTGTAATCTTGTTCTGCAGAGCTGTACCTCTGCAGATTAACATTTAAGTTTACATTGAAATTTAATATTTTTTAGGTAAGCTTAAAGTTGAACTTAAATTCTTGTCTGGATAACCAGCTATCACCAGGCTCGATAGGCATATCACCTCTATTCATAAATCTTCTCACTATTTTGCCACATAGATGAGTTGGCTCTATTAGCTGTTCATGAATAGCTCGTCTGGTTTCGGGGTAATTAACTAAAGTGCTCTTTGCTAAGGTTATTCTAGTTAAGTCATTATGCAAAAGGTACAAGGGGTAATCTTTGCTGTATTATACTTTGAATAATTTCTTTCATTCGTTCCCTTACGGTACTATCTCTATTGCGCCAATAAAATGTTTCTATCTCCTATACTCTAATGTTAGTTAAATGTTTTGTTTATTTAATTTTTTTTAAGTTTTAACTTGAGGTTTATTTTGTGGGCTAGTTTTGGTTCAAAATGGTCACGAAGAGTGAAATCTCCTGAGTGTAAGTCAGGTGCTTTAATTAAGCTACATTTTGATTCATCCAAGCACACTTTCCAGTATGCTTACCTTGTTACGACTTATCTCTTCTAATATAAGTTAGCTGTAAATTATTTATATATGTTAGCATTTATACTTGAAGAGGGTGACGGGCGGTGTGTGCGTGCTTCATGGCCTTATTCAGTCAAGCACTCTATTCTTAACTTACTGCTAAATCCTCCTTTGGTCTTTAGTTTCATAAAGACTTTCGTTAAAAGTGGTTGTTCTAATATTTAGAAAATGTAGCCCATTTCTTCCCACTTCATAAGCTACACCTTGACCTAACGTTTTTATGTAAAATACTTTGGCTTACTATTATGCCTTTTAAGGGTTTGCTGAGGATGGCGGTATATAGGCGGAATTAGCAAGAAGTGGTGAGGTTTATCGGGGTGTATCGATTATAGAACAGGCTCCTCTAGATGGATATAAAGCACCGCCAAGTCCTTTGAGTTTTAAGCTATTGCTAGTAGTACTCTGGCGAACAGTTTTGTTATTTAATTGTTTTGGTTTAGGGCTAAGCATAGTGGGGTATCTAATCCCAGTTTGGTTCTTAGCTATCGTGTATAAGATTTTGTAAAGTTACTTTAGTAATTTGATTTTCTTTTAACTAATGCTTTCTACAGCTTAGTTAAGTCTTAGCTTTATTTTTAAGTCTCTCCTTTAACACGCTTTACGCCGGTGCTTATTAACTTGGGTTAATCGTATGACCGCGGTGGCTGGCACGAAATTTACCAACCCTATATGTAGTATAACTAGGTCAAACTTTCGTTTATAGCCTAATTTTTATCACTGCTGTTTCCCGTGGGGGTGTGGCTAAGCAAGGTGTTATAAGCTACTCTTTTGTAAGAGTGTGCTTGATACCAACTCCTTAAAATCTAGGTGATTTAAAGGGTATTCTCACAGGTGGGCGGAGACTTGCATGTGTAATTTTACTACCAGATAATAAGAAGGCTGGGACCAAACCTTTAAAATGTTTATGGGGTATAAAATACCCATCTAAGCATTTTCAGTGCTTTGCTTTATTTAAGCTACATTAAC